CTAGTATCAAGTAATTCCAAACTTCTGGTAGATGTAGAAGAAAAGTATAAACAAACAAAAAGAACCTTCTCATAATTTTTTTATTTATTGAGCGTCCAATATTGTCAAATAATTGTTAATTTTGTTCTTGTTACAAGCTTGATATTGATAAATCCACGAATCTAGAAATTCATTTCGGACAATTGAACCTTCTCGAACTGTTTCTTTTTAAGAACCAAAAAGATTTGTGCCAAAATAACAGATGCAAAGAAGAACAAAAGACCTTGTACGCGCAGTGGGTCTTGAAGTACTATTTCGGCGTCTCCCTGACCAAATCCACCCACATTAGGATTACTTGTTAATGGTTGATCAAGTTTGATAGATTCACCCTCTGAAACAAGAAGCTCTGGTCCTGGAGGGATAATATCAACCACTTCACGTCCATCCGAGGCATCCGCTATGCTTATTTCGTATCCGCCCTTTTCTTTTCGTACAATTTTCTTTACTATACCTGCTGCTGTGGCATTATAAACTGTATTATTACTCTTGCTTCCGTCAGGATAAATCTGGCCCCTTCCTCTGTTACCACCTACATATATGGGATATTTTAAGAAGTGAACATCTTTCTTAGTGGCAGGATCCGGGGAAAGAATAGGAAAGGTAATTTCACTATATTTTTTCCCAGGAACGGGACCTATTACAAGAATATTTTGTTTATTGGGGCGATAGCTCTGAAAAGAAAGATTGCCTATCTTTTCTTTCATCTCTGGAGAAATACGATTGGGTGGGGCTAATTCAAATCCCTCAGGTAAAATAAGAACAGCCCCCACATTCAAACCCCCCTTTTTGCCGTTAGCAAGAACTTGTTTTAATTGCATATCATAAGGAATTCGAACAACCGCTTCAAATACAGTATCTGGAAGGACCGCTTGTGGAACTTCAATATCCACGGGCTTATTAGCTAAATGGCAATTGGCACATACAATACGTCCAGTTGCTTCTCGTGGATTTTCATAACCTTGCTGTGCGAAAATGGGATATGCATTCGAAATGGAGGATCGAGTTATTATATATAACACGAGCGATATGCAAATGGATCGAGTAATCTGTTCTTTTATCCAAGAAAAGGTATTTATAGTTTGCATGGTCCAATCATTGATTCCGAAAATTTCTACAATAAATTGGGTAGGTTGCTAGTATAGTTCCCTATCCCCGATTCTGTTATTTACTTTAAGTGAAAACTAAATTTACTGAAATAATATTTTATTACTGGAATATGGGAGAAACTTCCCGTCTTCGATGGGTATAAATAGAAAGAGGAAGTCAATTTTGTAATGCTGTGATTATGTACAAAGTAACAAACATCGCGTTCGAAATTCGAATTCGATTTATATCCGTATACCCCTTTTTCGTCTTTTCAGTCATTCATTGAATGATAAATCACTACAAGTGATGGGGATACACGATTTAAATAACGGAAAATCCAATATTTCAAAATTGTATCTAGAATAACTGGAAACGTAGAAACAAGACTAGATATAATTTGATCATTATGGGCAAATCCAAAATCTTTGTAGATAGAGCCAATCATTAGTTCCCAACCATGGGGCGAATGAAATCCGATACATAAATCAGTTAATAAAAGAATCGAAAAAGCTTTTATTGTGTCGCTTAAGTTATATAGGAATTCCTGAACCCAAGAGTTAAGAAGAATAAGTTCTTTATTTCCCAGAATAGAATAACCGCTTAGAATAAGGAAACAGATTAAATTTGTCGAGAAGTGCAAAATCATGTGGATACAATCCGCATTGTGCATTTTGATCAATTGAATGGTTTCATTGTGAATTCCTATACGAAGCTTTTGTAGATGTGTTTCCGGGTATTCCTTTATCATTTCGTCCAACAAGTGGAGCTCCTCTAATTCGATGAATTTTTCTAGAAGATTATTTTCTTGAATATCGTTCAAAAAAGTTTCTGATTGCTTAGTATTCCACCAATTAGTAACCCAAGATTCCAGACTTTTTTGAAATGATAAAGAGATCCACCAGGGTAAAAATACTATAGATATAAGATATAGAAAAGGAATAAATATTTTCTTTTTTTCCATTTTATTTTTCATCTATAAATTGTTAATGAACCTGTCGCGTTCGTCGACGTTCTGCGATCTAATATTTTTATCAAACATGAATTATATTCCAATGTATCGAATCCATGAATCTCTTCTTTGTTTTTTTGGGATTTGATAGTGCTAATTAGTCCTTGACTCGCGAAAGAATACAGAAATAGAAAAAAGAGTCCACTGAAGAAAAAAAAAGAGTGTTTACGGCTATTGAAATTGCGAAAAGTGAAAGCAAAGCAATTCCTGCCTGTCCATGAATACGTGGCAGAATCGCTTTCTTTTTCAAAATACTTCAATTGGTACACGCAAAAAATAGGCCAATTCAGCAGCTTTTTGTTCAATTTCTCGTGGAGTCATATTTTCATCAGTACGCGTCAAAGGAATGGCTCCCTGGCCTCTAATTTCCAGATAAAGAACACGACGAGTAGAAATACCCTCTTTAAGTTCTATTCTAATAGATTGGATATCCTTTATAAGATATCGGAAAAAGATGCGACGATTTTTTCCAGGGAATCCCCAACGAAAAATACATACTATTCCCTCTTTTTTATCGAAAAGATCATAACCACTACCTACATTCCACGAAATTGTACACCACAAATAGGAGCTAATAAAGAGGCCCGCGATCCCATAGAAAGACATCACAATTCCTTGTGGAAAAAAAAGAATTTGCTGGGTGGGAAATAAAGATAGCAAATTCCTACCAAGATAGCTGGAAATTCCAACCAATACGAATCCTAATGAACCTAAAAAAAGGATAAAGGCCCAAGAGAAATTACTTATTTTTCGAGATCCCGTTATAAGTTCTATCCATATACGTTCTGAGCGCCAATTCATACTAGATTTGGTTACATTTAATTTGAATTGAAAAATACCTCAAATTGTACTTTCCTTACTCTGTCTTGTTTCCGAGGTAACTCTCATCAACTAGTCCTATTCTGATGTCGGATGTGTTTCACTTTCTATTTAAATATCCTACGTAAATATTTATTTATATTTTCCTTTTTAGTTAGATCAAAAAAATAACATGTACTCCTATGTCGTCATCTTTCCACATACATTTAAAGTAAGGGTTCTTGCGTTTATGTTCATAAGAAATCACGCGGTATACCATTCCACTAAATAGATATCTATGTTATGATTCAAGTCTAAGTCTTAAAAAATGAGATTTGAACCCGAAAATCTAAACAATCTTATTTTTTTGAACATAAATAAATAAAGACGCCATTGCAATTGCCGGAAATACTAGGCCTACTAAAGGCACAAAAATAGAGGGAAAGTTCATAGTTATTACCTCGATTTACTATAATTGTATTGTAATTGTACCTGTTTGTTATATTTTTTGTTGTTATTATGTTATTGTTATTATATTAATAAATTAATTAGAATTCTAATTCTATAAAATTAATATAATTAATATAGTATATAAGAAGTACAAGGAATGTAGAACTACAAAAGAAATTCACTTTCTACATATAATATATGATAATCAACTTTACTTTAGTATTCGTCATCTTTTTTTTCTTTATTTTGCTTCTACTACAAGAAAATACACGATTTCTTATAAATTAAATTTACAAAGGATTCGTTATAGTTTGATCCAAGGGGTATTGTTAATAAAGATTCACAAAAAATATTGAAAGATCTAAAAAAGCTATTTTTGAATTCTTTTTTTTTTTATTCAAAAATTAGGATATCGCCAACGAAAAAACCCCATCCTTCATTTCTGGTTTTTCCTTTTATTCCGATAGATTCCAATAAAAAAAAAGACTTTTTGACACAAATAAAATAATTGACTTTAAACCTTTAAACTTTAATCCGCGACTTTATTTTGATTCAAAGGAAAAAAAGCATGCAGTTGAAATAACTCACTTAGAACGCCTTTTAAAAGATTACGTGGTACGATTGGATCAAATAAACCTTTATGGAATAAAAATTCGGCTGCTTGTGAACCTTCAGGTACTGTCTTATTCAATGTTTGTTCAATTACTCTTTTACCCGCAAATGCAATGTAGGCATTAGGTTCGGCAATAATAATATCCCCCAACATGCCAAAACTGGCTGTCACCCCACCAGTAGTAGGCGATGTAAGGATTGACACATAGAATAACTTTTTATTTGATTGATAATCATATAAAACAGACGATATTTTCGCCATTTGCATTAAGCTCAAGCTTCCTTCTTGCATGCGTGCCCCCCCGGAAGCACATACTATAATAAGGGGTAGGGTTTTATTGGCAGCATATTCAATCAATCGGGTGATTTTTTCCCCTACTACAGATCCCATACTACCTCCCATAAACTCAAAATCCATAACCCCAATTGCTATAGAAATACCATTTATTTGACCTATACCTGTTTGAACAGCTTCAGTTAAACCTGTCTTTGTTTGATAAGAATCAATACGATCTTTATAAGCTTCCTCCTCTGAATGAAATTCAATAGGATCCATAGAGACCATATCTTCATCCATAGGATTCCAAGTACCCGGATCAATCAGAAGTTCGATTCTATCTGAACTATTAATTTTCAAATGATATCCACATTGTTCACAAATACCCATTTTTGACTTAAGCAATTTCTTATAATTTAATGCATAACAATTTTCACATTGAACCCACAAATGTTTATATTTTTGAGTTACATCAAGATTATTAGAACTTTCTATTCTAGGTAAATTACTATCATTTGTGCTCGTTCTTTTACTGAAATTTTCACTCCTATTTCCACTTTCATTAAAAATGTAATTCAAAATGTAACTGTCACTGGAATTGTCACTACCACTTAGGATGGAACTCCCAATACTGATTTGAGAATGAAGATAACTGTCAATGCAATTATTAATGTGATTATTCCAACTATCTTTAGTATAATATCTGGAACGATCGTTATAAGTATCGTC